TCTAATTTCATTCAATTAGAATATAAAACACTATTGATGCATTTTATTTTATGACATTGAAATGTGATAATAGTAACATAATCATACCACCCCAATTTGGATTCAAAAAAGAGTCAAACAATCTTCCTCACAATCTACATACTATGACTAGGAATGCGGTACAAGCAATTTCCGGCACCTCGTAGAAAAGTAGAAAACGAGTATAAAAAAGCAAAAGGCTTTTCATAGTGTCCTTTTTTATCATAGATAGCCGTCAAAAAGAATTTTGTTCTTTTAAAGTTATGGGCTCAATTCAATGTCGATAAATCCGCGAGTCTAGAAATTCATTTCTGACAATTGAACCTTCTCGAACTGTTTCTTTTTAAGAACCAAAAATATTTGTGCCAAAATAACAGATGCCAAGAAGAACAAAAGGCCTTGGACACGTAAGGGATCTTGAAGTACTATTTCTGCATCTCCCTGACCAAATCCGCCCACATTAGGATTACTCGTCAACGGTTGATCCGATTTGATAGATTCGCCTTCTGAAACAAGAAGTTCTGGCCCTGGAGGGATAATATCAACCACTTGACGTCCATCCGATGCATCCGCTATGGTTATTTCGTAACCCCCTTTTTCTTTTCGTATTATTTTACCTACTATACCCGCTGATGTAGCATTATAAACTGTATTGTTACTTTTGCTCCCGTCGGGATAAATCTGACCCCTTCCCCTGTTTCCGCCTACGTATATAGGATATTTTAAGAAGTGAACCTCTTTCTTAGTAGCGGGGTCCGGGGAAAGGATAGGAAAGGTGATTTCACTATATTTCTGACCGGGAACGGGACCTATCACAAGAATATTTTTTTTATTGGGGCGATAGATCTGAAAAGACAGATTGCCTATCTGTTCTTTCATCTCGGGGGAAATCCGATCGGCAGGAGCTAATTCAAAACCCTCCGGTAAAATAAGAACAGCCCCTACATTCAAAGGACCTTTTTTACCATTAGCAAGAACTTGTTTTACTTGCATATCATAAGGGATTCGAACAACTGCTTCAAATACAGTATCCGGAAGTACCGTTTGTGGAACTTCAATATCCACGGGCTTATTAGCTAAATGGCAATTGGCACATACAATACGGCCAGTCGCTTCTCGTGGATTTTCATAACCCTGCTGTGCAAAAATGGGATATGCACTTGAAATGGCTGGCCGAGTTATGATATATATCATGAGCGATACGGAAATGGATCGAGTAATTTGTTCCTTTATCCAAGAAAAAGTCTTTATATTTTGCATGGTCCAACCATTGAGCCCAAAAATGTCTACAATAAATTTGGTAGGTCGCTAACCTAGTTCCCTATCCGCGATTCTGCTATTTACTGGAATAATAATAATTTAATAATTTTACTGGAATAAATAATATTAATTAATATTTAATTAATTATTAATTAATATATATCTTTGGGATGGGTAGAAATAGAAAGAATAAGTATGATTTTCCATGCTTTGCTTATGTACAACTACAAAGTAAGAAACGTTAGAATTGAGTTGGATTAATATTAGTAGATCCTTTTTTAATCATTCATTGAATGATAAATCACTACAAGTGACGGAGAAACACGATTTAAATAACGAAAAATCCAAAATTTAAATAGAGTATCTAGAATGACCGGAAAAGTAGAAACAAGACCAGATATAATTTGATCATTATGAGCAAATCCAAAATCTTTGTAGATAAAGCCAATCATTAGCTCCCAACCGTGGGGCGAATGGAATCCGATACATAAATCTGTTAATAAAAGAATCGAAAAAGCTTTTATTGTGTCACTTAAGTTATATAGGAATTCCTGAGCCCAAGAGTTAAGAATAACAAGTTCTTCATTACCCAAAATAGAATAACCGCTTAGAATAACGAAACAGATTATATTTGTCGAGAAGTGCAAAATCGTATGGATACGATCCTCGTTGTGTATCTTGATTAATTGGAGCGTTTCTTTGTGGATTCCTATACGAAGGTTTTGTAGATGTGTCTCCGAGTATTCCTTGATCATTTCCTCCAAGAGAAGGATTTCCTCCAATTCTATGAATTTTTCTAGAATATTCTTTTCTTGGATATCATTCAAAAAAATTTCGGATTGCCTAGTATTCCACCAATAAGTAACCCAAGATTCCAGGCTTTTATTAAATGAGAGAGAAATCCACCAGGGCAAAAATACTATAGATGCAAGATAGAAAAGAGGAGTGAATGCTTTCTTTTTTGCCATTTTTCATTTCGTCTATGAATTTTTAATGAACCGACTTCATTAGTTGATTCTACACGATCCAATATTTTTCTCGTGCATGAGTTAGTTCTATTACAAAGTATCGAACCTATGAATCTATTCACTGTTTTTTATTTGTGATTTCGGAGTTAGTCTTTGAATGTAGAAAGAATACAGAAATAGATTAAGAATCCACTTCGAATTCAAATAATTAACAAAAAAATATTATATTGTTTCCAGATAATGAATATTATTTTCTATCATTATATCAAAATATCTTATATTATTCAAAAAATTCCCTGACTACTCAGAGTCCGGAATAAAAAAATGGAGGGAATTTTTTGAATAATATAAGAAATATTGTGCTGATCAAAAAGGAGTGGAAAAACAATACAGAAATTGACTAGTTATCATTAAAATAGAAGATGTTTGGTCATTAAGGAACACAAAAGAAAGTATAAAAAGAAACCTCAATTTACAAAAAATAAATAATTTTTAAAAAATAGGATATATCAGAATCTAAACTGTCAATTCCAACAAATATTGGATTCAAAATTTATGTATTTCCAAATGCTTTGATATAAAATAGAAAAGATGAATCCATTTTTTGGATTTGTTACTTATTTTGTTTTTGTTATTGAATTAAGCTGTGTAGATTTCCATACACATAAAAGACTACAAAAATAGTTTTGTTTTGTGGTTGTTACGTTACGTATACGTCTTCTTTGACTAGAATGAGCGTTATGAAGAAACTTCAGTTAAGTTATGGTATAGAAAGGGGGGATTTTTTAGTTTTTCCTTCCTGCTGAGAAAGCATTCATTCTCTCAGCTCATTTCTCAAAATACTTCAATCGGTACACGCAAGAAATAGGCCAATTCGGCAGCTTTTTGTTCGATTTCCCGTGGAGTAACATTCTCATCAGTACGAGTCAAGGGAATGGCCCCCTGGCCTCTGATGTCCATATAAAGGACACGGCGAGAATAAATACCCTCTTTAACTTCTATTCTGACGGACTGAATATCCTTTATAAGGAATCGAACGAAGATGCGACGATTTTTTCCAGGGAATCCCCAACGAAAAATACACACCATTCCTTCTTTTCTATCAAATCGATCATAACCACCCCCTACATTCCACGAAATTGTGCACCACAAATAGGAGCTAATAAAGAGACCCGCGATCCCATAGAAAGACATCACAATCCCCTGTGGAAAAAAAAGGATTTGCTGAGACGGAAATAAAGATATCAAGTTTCTCCCAAGATAACTGGAAGTTCCAACCAATAAGAATCCAAATGAACCTAAAAAAAGGATAATGGCCCAGCAGAAATTACTTGTTTTCCGTGACCCCGTTATAGGTTGTATCCATATATGTTCTGATCGACAACTCATACTTGATCCGGTTTCGTTTTATTGGAATTGAGAGAATACCCTAGACTTTACTCTTTTTGTTTCCGAAGTAACTCTCATCAACTAGTACTAGTTTGATGTGAACCTTTAAGAGAAATTTATCAAATTAGTTAGATCTAAAATAAAAACATACCCTTCGTATGATCCCATCGATATACATATAGATACACCGACTTTACAGTTCAGCCATCCGGCGATCCTGATATTTTTTCAAATAGATAGAATTTATTTATCATCTTTCTACAGGCCTAAGAGCCCCTCCTTTATGTTCGACGGAAGCGCCGCATGTTATACTTTATTCCACTAAATGGATATCTGCGTTATGATACAAGTCTTAGTTTTGAAAAAAAAAAATGGATGAGAGTTGGGCCCATCAGATCTAAACAGTCTTATTTTTTTGAACATGAAGAAATAAAGAAGCCATTGCCATTGCCGGAAATACTAAGCCTACTAAAGGCACCAAAACAGAGGGAAAGTCGAAAGTTGTCATATAAAGGATACCTCAATTTACTATTTGTACCTGTTATTATATTAATAATTAAATTCAATCAATTAAATTAAAATTTTAATTAGTATAGATCTAAGTATATATCTAAGTGAGTATAGAATGTACTTATTCATCTTTCTATTTTCTATATTTCTACATGAAAGATATGTAAAAGATATTGTAGGATACTCGTATAGATAAAAAAGAGTTATTCGCAACTTTTGATTCTTTTTACAATTTAGATCTTATGTCAACAAAGAAACCCCATTCATATTCATTTTACTTGGATTCTGATAAACTAACTACTTGTTTGCTACAAATAAAAAAGGAGCTTAATGCTCTATTGAATTTTGATTCACGGGAAAGAAAGCGTGGAGCTGAAATAACTCACTCAGAACACTTTTTAAAGGATTACGTGGTACGATTAGATCGAATAAGCCCTTCTGGAATAAATATTCAGCCGACTGTGAACCTTCAGGTACTGTTTTATTCAATGTTTGTTCAATTACTCTTTTACCCGCAAATGCAATATAGGCATTGGGTTCGGCAATAATGATATCTCCCAACATACCAAAACTAGCAGTCACCCCCCCTGTAGTAGGAGATGTAAGAATTGGTACATAGAATAACTTTTTATTTGATTGATAATCATATAAAGCAGAAGATATTTTAGCCATTTGCATTAAACTCAAACTTCCCTCTTGCATACGCGCCCCCCCCGAAGCACATACTATAATAAGAGGGAGAAATTTGTTAGTAGCGTACTCAATCAAACGGGTTATTTTTTCCCCAACCACGGATCCCATACTACCCCCCATAAACTGAAAATCCATAACCCCAAGTGCTATGGGAATACCGTT